TTCTAAACGAATACGATATTGTGATCTTTTTCCAGAGCGCAATTGGGTTTGAAGATCACTTCTGGATCTGGGTCTTTTACTAGTTAGTCCCGGTAAAGCTCCCAGCCGGCGTATTTTTTTGAAACGAGGTCCTCGGTAACGAGACATATAAAGGCTCCTTTTTGATTAGCTTTCATTTGACAAAAAGATATAAATTCAGACTGAACTAAAGGACCAGCAAAGCAAAACTCAATTTACTAAAGTCCTACAAAACAGAATCAAATAAATATTATCAATATTTAGATTTCCTATATATATATATACATAGGAAATTCAAACGAAGGTTACGTTTTCCAATTTCTTATGTAGAAATCTAATTGATCTAGTCAACTTTTTTATTCATAGCTATAGCTGCAAGTTACCATGACATAATAGATCGGTGATTCGACATTTAGAGAAAGCGAGAGTAGAGATTTTCAATCATGAAAAGAAAAAAATCGATAAAGAAAAAGAGCCGGCTATCGGAATCGAACCGATGACCATCGCATTACAAATGCGATGCTCTAACCTCTGAGCTAAGCGGGCGGATATAAGAGCAATAGTGTATAGGAATACAGGAAACTATCGGATCTTAGCTATTACCTAGTGATTCTTCTTCTTTTTTTATTTCATTTATTTATTATTTATCATTTATTTATTATTTAAATTTATTCTCTTTTTTAGTTATATGTTATATATTTGTTATATATTTATTTGTTATATATTTTAGATTTTAGATTCTATTTAGATAAATACTAGATCTAAATAAAAATTCTATTCCATATTCATATATATGAAAATAAAATCTAAATATATCAATGAGATTATATTTTTATATATTTTGATTATATTTTTATATATTTTGAAATGAAAAAAAAAAGGATGAATATCGACCGTTCCGCTACTCCAAGCTGCACTGTAAAAATGAAGGAGGAGGAAAGGCATATATACATATATATATATATGTGGTAGAGATCTATCCATATTGAATTGCGGATACATCAATGATAAAATCATTTCGTATTGAAACAAATAAGGTTCATCCAATAGAGATGAAATGATAGAATATAGAATAGAGGGTGGGCAAAAAAAGAAAAGAGCAGCATACACTTTTTCGATATATAGGAATCATTACCTAATTAATTAAATAGTGTCAAGATAAATGAAAGAGTTGGATGGAATTCCAACTGGATCCTTGTCTCAAAGGAAAGGGGGATATGGCGAAATTGGTAGACGCTACGGACTTGATTGGATTGAGCCTTGGTATGGAAACCTGCTAAGTGGTAACTTCCAAATTCAGAGAAACCCTGGAACTAAAAATGGGCAATCCTGAGCCAAATCTTTGTTTTGAGAGAAAAACGATGGAAAATGAGAATAAGAAGGGATAGGTGCAGAGACTCAATGGAAGCTGTTCTAACGGATGAAATTGACTACGTTACGTTAGTAGTGAAAATCCTTCTATTGAAATGAAAGAAAGGATAACTTTATATACCTAATACGTACGTATACATATTGACATAGCAAACGATTAATCACAACCCAAATCTTAGATTGAATCCTATTCTGTATCTCTATCTGTATCTCTATATATGAGATATGAAAATAGAAATCTTCTATTTCTTTAGATTCTATATCTTCTATTTCTTTAGATTCTATATTTTAGCATATATATATATATTCATTCTATATTCTATTTCTTTCATATTTAGATTACTATTAATATGAGTAATAGTATGAGATAAGGATCTATAGAAACCCTCTCTTTTTATTATTCTATTAATCTATTAATTCTAATAATAATTAGAATAATAGAGATCAAAAAAGATATGAAAAATTGAAGAGTTATTGTGAATCAATTCTAATTGAAGTTGAAAAAAGAATCGAATTCGAATATTCAGTGATCAAATGATTCATTCCAGAGTTTGATAGATCTTTAGAAGATTAATCGGACGAGAATAAAGAGAGAGTCCCATTTTACATGTTGATACCGACTACAATGAAATTTATAGTAAGAGGAAAATCCGTCGAATTTTTAAATCGTGAGGGTTCAAGTCCCTCTATCCCCAATAAAAAGCCCATTTTACTTCCTCACTTTTTCTTTATCCCCATCCTCTTTCTTTTTTTTTTTTCATCAGTAGAGCTCAGTTTAAACAAACTGAAATATCTTTCTCATTTCATTCACTCTGTTCTTTCACAAATGGATCCGAATAGAAATCTTCGTATCTTTTTCCAACCCAATCTCATTTGTTTTGTATAATACAATATGAACATATATGTTCAAGGAATCTCCGTTATTGAATTATTTATAGTCCATATTTTTTTACTTACATTTACAAACAAAGAAAGTCTTCTTTTTGAAGATCTAAGAAATTCATTGACATAGATATAAGTATTCTGCTAAGATGATGCACGGGAAATGGTCGGGATAGCTCAGTTGGTAGAGCAGAGGACTGAAAATCCTTGTGTCACCAGTTCAAATCTGGTTCCTGACACGTTAATAATGTATCAGATAGATATTCATACCTCATACAAATGAAATTAATTCATTGAGACGGATCGGAATAGATATTCTTTACTTTCTTTTTCATTTGTATTTTTTTACTCTCTGTTCATACTTTTCTTATTCCAAAAGTATGTTAAATTTTTGTATATATCTCAAATTTAATAGCTAATAGCTAAAAAAATTAGCTAAAAGAATTCAATCAAAGAGTGGAAGGACAGGATCTGCTCATACGAAATGTATATTATATGATATCTTCCCAATTGGGAAATAGCAATGAGAACCTCTTTTTCTTTTTTTATTTTAGCCCCTCCACAATACGAATGAAAGTCCAGTTACTCTTTTTGGAAATACCAAAAGATGCTCATTGAATGATAAAAAACCGCCTTTTTACTTATACGACACGACTCCATATTTCATTTTAATTTAAATCAATGAGCATCTTGAATCTCATAGAAATTGGGCGTAATATAGTATTTACGTAAAGGCCAGCCTATCCAACTTTCAGGCATCAAGATACGTTTAAGGCGAGGATGGTTCTCATAAGAAATTCCCAACATATCATAAGATTCCCGTTCCTGAAAATCAGCACTTCTCCAAATCCAGAAAACTGACGGGATTTGAGGATTACTCCTGGGAGCAAATACTTTTATGCATACCTCTTCTGGTTTATCTATACCATATCGTATCTTCGTAAGGTGATATACACTAGCTAAAAATCCGCCTGGTGCTACATCATAAGCACACTGGGAGCGTAAATAATTGTAACCATATACATATGAAATTACAGCAATGGAATCCCAATCCTCGATTTTTATTTGTATGAATATTTCATATTGACAATAAAATTTTTCATCTTAATGATTGACCCACTGTTTCTTATTCTGCACAAGAAAACCCTGCCTTATTCACTAATTCGTAGGAAGATACTGACCTTTTGGATTTGAAATCTTTTTCAAATCCAAAAGGTATCTCTGAAGTAGATGGTGATTGATAGAGTAATTCTTGATCGTAATTTCCAGTATGAGTACTGCGTCGAAGGTAAAACTTGTGATTAGTAGTAAAACATCGATTCTCCTGTTGATACACAGTTCTATCTTCAAATATTTTTCGGGATATTTTCTTACGAAGTTTCGTTATAGCATCTATAATTGCCTCTGGCTTAGGTGGACAACCTGGCAAATAGACATTCACAGGAATTAGCTTATCGACTCCGCGAACAGTACTATAAGAATCAGTACTGAACATACCTCCTGTAATAGTACAAGCTCCCATAGCAATGACATATTTTGGTTCAGGCATTTGCCTCATATAATCTTACTAAAGAGGGAGCCATTTTCATTGTTACTGTTCCGGCTGTTAAAATGAGGTCTGCTTGCCTTGGGCTTGATCTTGGCACCAACCCATAACGATCAAAGTCGAACCGCGAGCCTATTAATGAAGCAAATTCGATGAAACAACAACTGGTACCATAGAGAAGTGGCTATAAACTGGAAAGTCTTGAAGATCATTTGATGTAGTTGAAATAATTGAATTGGGAGTTGTTTGGTTAAGTAATGGAAACTCGACCAAATTCATAACTGTTTCAATGTCATCCTTTCTTTCCCTTTTCTTTTGATTGTCTAAATATTCAGTGAAGACCATTCCAACGCTCCTTTTCGCCATGCATAAACTGAACCCACAATTGGGATAAGCACAAAAATGAAAGCTTCTATAAAGACAGATACACCCAATACATCAAAGCTCATTGCCCATGGATAAAGAAAGACCGTTTCAACATCAAAAACAACAAAAACTAGAGCAAACATGTAATAGCGAATTCGGAATTGTACCCAAGCATCCCCCATGGGTTCTATACCTGATTCATAACTAGAAAGCTTTTCTGGACCTTCCCTAATCGGGGCTAAAATCCCCGAAATGACAAATGCCAAGATAGGAATAATGCTTGATATTATTAGGAATGACCAGAAGATATCATATTCGTGAAGCAGAAACATAAAAGTACTCCTATGAATGTGGAATAGGCCTAATTTTTCCATTTGAATTGGAATTTTCAAATCATCTAGAACTTCTTCGATGAAACAAGAAAATAATTTTGATCAAATAAAGCCGCATAGTTGAGAGTTTGTTTGCTGTAGGACATACCTTGTTTCAAGATTCATCTAATGTCATCCCACTTCTCTCTTTTCTTTTTTTTTCTCCTTTTGATTCTATTTCTATATGTGAGGTGTAGACATAGCACGCTCTTATACTTAGTTTAGACTTATTATCTTATGTATATCTTGTATATTTTTTCTATTTCATATTGATCTTAGATCTTATAAATAAAAAGTAAAAGTAAAGAATCCATTATCTTATAGTAAAGAAGAAATTCAATAATTCAGAATTCAATAAATAAATTACAAATTCAATGAAAAACAATTCAAAAAAGAATAATAAAGATATCATATGTAATTCATTCATGAAAGTGGATGGAGAGAGA